GGGAGAGAGGAGAGCCTTGGGGTACGCTCACTTCTGCATTTTTGTTTAGATTATCGATATTCTAAATCGCTCTTTTTAGTGGGGAGGAATAGCGCGGGAATGGCGGTTCTCAGACAAGGGAATCGTTCCCCTAAAAAAAAAAAGGCTAGAATGCTTCTATCGATAGAGCTTTCACGTCTGCGCATAGAATCGTTTTTTTGCCTTTCCATTCCGTTCTTACCATATCATGGGCAGTTGGGTCGGAATCCGTGTGATGGTTCGAGAGTGGAAAAAAATATTCTTCGCATCCATCTTCGGCCTTGCGTTACCCGCGGGACTTAGTTAGTGGTCGAGTCGTTTTTGGTGTCGCATTAGATTCGGGCAAAGGGAAGAGTCCAAGCTATTCATACTAGCTTTAGCTTTGAGCAAGAGAAGATTCCTTTCCACCCAGTCAATCATTGTGATTGAACTGTGAAAAAGAAAGATAGAAAGATCGGGCAATCTCCTATATCAAGGCTTGGAACGATCCCTATAGCCACTGCTTGCCTAACATTGCTTGTCGTTTTCAACTCCCTCCTATAAGCGGCTTTCTCAAGATGGGTTTGAAGTCGATTAGTCTAGTTAAGCAACTTCTTTGAGAACTTTCAATAGGTCAAGTCCCACAGTTGATTCAATAGCTGTGTTCTCTTTATATCTATCAATGAGGGATTTCCGGACACCAAATGGATCAAAGAACTAATTCTTTTTGGTCTGACTCCCTGGTTCCCATCTTTTGTCCAGAGCTAAAACGAGTTAGAAAGCCGGTAGCAATAACCCCTTTTTCAACCGGTAACATGAATACAATCCATTTTGTGGGTATTTCAGAGGAGCCCAAAGGCTTTCTCTATGAAATCCTACGGTCATATCTTTATCCTAAGGGCTATAGAACTCTCTTTGGCAAGCATTAAGCCGTCGAACTACCGACTCTATAATAAGCTTCTACGTGCTATATTCTCTTCGCCTAACACATTCAACTACCTTTTCTTGCAACAAACAAGTCCGACTGCTGCTCTAATACAGTCTGTTTAGAGTCTCTTTTTATGCGGAGCGAACTCTTCTATCGTGTTGCATTTTCTCTGGTGGGCCCCCCCTTTCCATCGTACTGGAGCAATTCGAGAAGAACGATTAGGGTCATATTCTATCCTTTCTACAATGCCCATAGACGAAGTGCTTCGTTTCAGATCAATTCTTCGCTGCAATCGCTTCGATCCACCCCCTCGGTGAAAAAGAGTAATACGTCCTGAAGAATTCCTACCAACAGACTTCCCTGTACTCAAAGTGAATTGTCTAAGTGCTCTCCTTTCTCTCATTGTCTATCTCGCGTAATCATTCGATTCTCAATTCAAGCTAGCTCCTACTCCTCCTTCTCTTTTAGGATAGGATCGTCGTTGGTCCTTCGGTCATTGTATAGTGAGAAAGATGCATCACTGCACACTTTCTATAGTTGTCTTCGAAATCGGCTACATGCGATAGAGCTATGTGTACACCGCCGCATCGAGACTCTCTTTCGAAAGTTAGATCACCACCGGCTTGTTGAAGAGGGAAAGCTCACTCAACAATTAATTGCAGCTAGCGCGCTTGACTAATAAGATAGAAAGGGGCAAGCCAAACCCCACTCCTAACAAGTTGCTGAGTTCGGCTTTCGGGGCTACCTACTTTAGGGCTTATGTAATATATAAAGAAGAGCCCTCTTAGGGCCTTTTTGTTTAAGGGCTGCTCGCCTTTTGAATAGAAAGGAGTGGGAGAGCAGAGGTGATTTCGGTAAAGCGATGCATGAGCTGAGGCTCCCATGTCCCGCCGACCCTCTGAAAAGTCAGGTCGTAAAAGAGCTCATAGGGAGTCAGAAGCAAGCAGAGTCAAAGGCGGGGCAAACTCACATAAGCGGAGGGGGAGACACATTCATGAAAAGCGAGAAGACGTGCCGTAGGGGACTGACCAACTATGAATAGATCTTACTTACGGGTAAGATTAGGAACATCTATTAGTCCGTATCGTGGGTCTACTTGTTACAAAAGGCGAGCATCCACATTCCAAAACATTGACAGAGGTCCTCAGGCAGACATCGAAAAGGGGACGAAAAGAGTCTATTTAATTTACCTTTACAATATTCCGGAATGTATCATGGCTCTATCTATTCATTTTTTTTTCACAAAAAAAAGAGTTCTGCATCTCTCCGAGGCTGGGGAAGAGAGAGCGGGGAGCTACGAGCCCTCTCCTGTTGTTGTTCCCGGACCACCCATACCTTCTTTCCCCTTCGCCCGGTCCGGTGAGATCAGATTTCTCGAACGAAGTGAAGTGATAGGAAGAGAAGACGGCTGGCGGGAGATCTCTACTCATAAAACGCCCTTAACTAGTAAGGGGAAAACGAAAGTGCGCTCCTGCGCACCTGAAGAAAGGAGCTTTGGAAGCTTACCTTATTAATAGGGTTCCTCTTACTAATAAGAAGAAAGGGGCAAGCTAAAACCTACTCCTAACAAGTTGCTGGGTCGAAGTATTGCATTCTCCATCCGCCCGACAGCAGCAGAGGGGGTTCGATTCCCGTTATACGCGATGTGGCGAAAAAGACTGATTCAACGAGATATGCCTTGCCTGCATTAAGATTTAAAACTTGTCGTCTACTTTCAGGAAATGTTTGGAACAGAGAACTTACAATAATACAACGCCGCATTCTCCAAAGATTGAGAAACAAGAAGAGATCTATTAAGAGAAAGATTTATTCGAGAGAAAATCTTAACAGTTACATTCAATCACAAACTACACGAAAGTTGTCCCTTTTTCATGGAGATTTACCCATCACAGAGATGCACAGAAGAAGAAAACGATCATATATCCCTTTTCTACTCAATCTAGAAACAAGATCGGACGTTATTCCGGTTCGTCTCCATTTTCGTTCAACTATTTCTCAAGCAAGGCAGCCGATAAGTCATCGAAGGGTTTGTGTGAATAATAGAATAGTAAACATTATTCATTTTAAAGTGTCCCACGGTGATATAATATCTTTTCAAGAAAATGATGCGAGAACCCGCGGTGAAGAAATAAGGAGATCTTTCTATATCGAAATATCAGTTGAAAAATTCATAGGAAAATTTCTGGATCGCCCGGTCAGAATGTGGAGAAGAACCAAAACAGAATGGTTCCGAAAACTCAAAAAAAAGAAGGAATGCCGCCTACTACTAAAATCCCAGTTTTTGCAACAGTTGCGTTCTTCTATGCAAGAAGAAGACACAAAGAAGTTTGGATCCAAAAAAGTATGCTTAGGCAGTTATTTCGATGAGCACAACAGAATGAAGAGGAATTTGTATCATTTCAAATCCCTATTCTTATCGAAGAGAAGGAACGAGAAAAACCGAAATATTCCTACTCAAACAAGAAATCCTATAGTTTACAACTCTTCTTTATATAGTAATTCGACCTATTGCTCCGCATCCCCCCATCAGTTTACTATGAAGAGAAAAATAAAAAGAATCGGGGTATTACACTTTCATGTCCCCTATCTATAAGCCAAATGGGCCATTTCAGGATGGTATTCCAAGAGAAAAGTAGTCGCTATGTACGCCCCCAGTCCTTTGATTAACACCGGGATTTTGCAATTGGCAAGTGGTGGAACCTACTCCTAAGATTTGAACCAACGGTCTCTCGAGTTTGCGAACTCCGAATATTGTTAAGAGAGAGAGCTCTTATAGAGCGAGTGCAAATACCTCTGATAGGAGAGAGGGAGCAATAGAGCGAGTGATACCTCAGTAGACAACCCCTTCTTTAGAGCTCACTTAACCTCTGGGGCAGAACCCTACCTTTAACTTATAACTTACCAAAGGGATCACCAAAGACAACTAAAAGCTCAGAACAAGAGGTTATTCATAGCTCTCCCTAACGGTCGAGCCTTTCTCTTCCTCTCGTACTATGCCTATCGGATCTCTTAAACCGGGCTAAGAGGAAGAGATGGATGGCCACGTAAGAAGAATAGGTTAATAGAGGGCTTTCTACTCCCTTACCTATAAGTTAAGTTAAACAGTCACATGAGCTTCAATTGCTACGGAACAGAAGGAAAGGTATGCCATTGTATCCGTCCTTCCTCGCCTATTCAATTCTAAAGTCACTTATAATAGGTTATTCGCTGCCTAAAAGGCATGGAAAGAAGGAAGCAAGAGCAAGACCTTCTGATAAAGCAGAGCAAGCACCCGAAATAGGACTTGGTTTTCTAACACTCGATAGGGCTCTAAGAGTAATATAAGTAGTAAGTGAAGGAATAGCAAGTAAGACAATAAGGTCACTGATCATACATTCAAGTAGGCTAGCCCGGGAATCAAAAGGTGAATAGACTCATTCGTAGTATAGCCTTCCTGAGGTTTTTCCTTTGAGGGAAAGGTGATTTCCTATTAACAACTTTACCTCTGCAATAGGATAGGGCCAGCTTACCGCTAACAAGAATGAAAATACGGGTTCTTTACTATAAGTAAGGGATAAAGGCGTTAAGAGGAGAAGCCGGAGATTAGTGGACTGCTTAGCTCGATCTAAGGCACTATACCCATTGATTATTAAAGCGCTAATCAGAAGAACCACTCTATGCCTATGCTAGCCCCAGCTTATACCTCTTACCTTAATAGGAAGCCTGAGTAATAGTAATATGAAGCCGATCAATACGCTCTTACTGCTGACTGATGAGCCACCAATGGAAGATCTTCCCAGGAATAACTAAGACTATGCTTTAGGCTACTGCTCTAACTGTGAATAAGACGGCTTACCCTCCTATACCTCTTAGGTACCTTAAATGGGATACCTATTAGGCTATATATATATTACCCATAACTAGTATACCGATTAGGGCTCAAGAGAAGAGAGAGTGTCTTAGCTCTTTCTTTACACTCCTAATATAGTCAGAGAAGCAGAAAATAACCTAAATAAGGTATAGAAGAGAAAGGGGGAAGCCCCACTGACATAAGGAGGGCATTGATCCCAACACAGAGAAGGAGTCCCATGACTATGGCAAGTAAAAACAGACGGAATTCTAGGATTCCCCCTTGGGGGAAATACTTTTATGCATACTTCTTCCGGTTGATCTATGCCATATTCTATTCTCGTAAGATGATATACACTGGATAATAGGCCGCCCGGTGCTACATCATAGGCACATTGGGAACGTAGATAATTGTAACCATATACATATAAACTGACTGCAATGGAATGCCAATCCTCTGGCTTTATTTGTAAAGTCTCTACTCCTGCCCTTGAGCTGTGTGAAAGAATGGCCCGAGGGCCTACTTGCCAATCAATTCCCCTTCCTTCATTACCAACGACCTTCTATCTTCGAAGTATCATCCTCTCACTCACAGGTGACACTATATTAGCAAAAACGGAAGATGCGAGAAATGAAACTCAAATAACTCCCTTTAAAGGGCCAATTCCTCAAACCTGGAAACAGAAACTAATGGACCTTCTTTCATAGTTGCATCCTTCAAACCATCAAAGCTAGATTACCTTCTTCCATTCGACTTCGTATACTTAGCCTGTAGTACGTTGCAGTGACAACTGGTTCCTTCCCATTGGCAGGGTTCACTTCAATCGATCATTCGGCACTTCACTGGCTTAAGGCTATGGAAGAGACAGCCCTTTCTGCCTCACCTATTGCTCCAGACTCCGACCCTGCAACAGCCTAGGATGCGTCACCTTCGTCCCCAGCAGCATACCTTTCTGAAGAATTAGCTCGACTGTAAGGAGGCTATAGTTCACTTCTTCCCGGGCGTGTGTCACGACGACTTGAAAGTCGTCTCGCTACTTTCTCAGGTCCTTTCTTTCCGGTTCAGAGGTTGAAGCTTCATTAGCGCTTCTTTCCGATTCAATTTCGGAGGTGAGCTTGAGGGCTTCTAGCTTTTATTGGCTAAAGAGTTAGGTAACTGTGAGAATAAGAGCCATTTATTCCCTATAGAGTCTTGTAAAAGTGGTATGGGAATGTGGATTCTTCTTATCGTTCGCGCTTTCCACGAACACCATCTACTAAAGCAGCTAATTGACGGGCCTAGATAGCTTTCACCAGCCGCTGCCATAAACCTCCTTCAATCCCTCCTTCGGGAAAAACCTCACCATTTCCAGACAAGGAATGGCACTCTGAATCTCCAGAATCAAGGTATGCAGAAAGGCTTTACGAAGTTGAATTAGTAGCTCAGGTCCCCATAGCGCAAGCCCATGGAATGAATATAGTAGAAGTACCTCTTGCTGCTAATATAATATATTTTTGAGTCTTCCTAGTCTCAGGGGACTTATTCGAGTGGAAAGTCTCGCTGTGATCTTCTTTGTCTCAGGGAACTAGGTCTCGATTTATGTAGGGAGTTTGAAAGAGAAGTCAATCGAGAGTATGGGTCACGAACGAATATCACACCCCCTTTACTGGAAATTGAATTGAATGAATTTCCCGGTGTTGGAAAGGTTTCCTAAGCTGTTGGTAAGACTTTCGGCTAGAGTCCTACTAGGAAGAGAGTTGAACAGCTCCTACTCTTGAATTGACTGCAAATATAGAATTAACATTACTTGAGGCTAAAGCCCCTATACCTTGATTTCGTAGCTATTGCGAAGGTCAACTAATCTCGATCCAATTTGGTCTTATTGATTACCTCTTTAGTCTCGCACTCATAAACGGAAGCTGTTGCTGTCTTAGTTGATCTAGTAGACGAAACCTTACCTTCAACAGATCTAGTTCCAGGGTCGGATAAAGAAAGTAAAGGAAAGTAAAACCTTTCCATCAAATCCTCTCTCTCTCGTGTAAGTATAGAAAGTGTGCCGGGACGAAGGAGTCACGGTTCAATCTTACCGCCGGAATGAGATTTGAACTCTTTTCAGAATATCGTAGATGAATTCACATCTCTTCTTTTCAGAAAGTGATGAAAGAGCATCGAAAGCTAGCGCCCAATAGTGCTCTCCAATAGTGTCCCGAAATGGGACCGGAGATGCCGGTCACCGTATGGCTAGTAGATTCCTTTCCTCACTGATGAAAGTCGAGATAGCTGAGGAATATTAAAGTAAGAATTAGCTCATAGCTACTTTTCAAGAATGCAATATGCTTAACCCTACTCTAACTATTGGGTTTGCTGTTCATTCCTATTCCTACTTTTCTTGCGTCCCTCCATCCCAGATCTCTAGGAACAGGGCTGACAGCAACACCATTAATCGAACGAGTCCGGATTAGTGAGATAGGTCTCGTTCCTTTGTTCTTTGTCCAGCTACTCGGTCAATAAAGACGGAATCAGGGCTAGCTCTCTCAGTCCCATTCCTGATCAAATAACATCCGCGAATTCATCAAAGCCTTGCGCTAGACTAATCAACAACAACAGCAAAGTCAAAAGCAAGGGGTCACATCCTTCCATCCACTTCCTCAGACTGAAGACTGATACTTACCTGGAATTTCCTCTACTGACAAAGGGCTTAGCCCCGTTCGTGAGACTAATCATAGCATCCCATCCCTTACCATATCATATGGGTTGGGAAAGGGTAGCAGCCAATCATGTGCATTAGAAAGAAAGCTCGCCGCTGTTCAAATAGGTATCTGATTCGTTTTGCCAGGTTTCATTAATAGTAAATATATGAAACAATTCATATATTGACATTTCGTTCAAATTTCTGCTTTGTTATTCCCATCATCCGGTAACCACAGGATGATCCACAAGAAAGGTAGCAGGATTCGAACCTGCAGTCTTCAGGTCATGGGCCTGATGAGTCGACCAATCCTCTACTCATCAGGCCCATGACCTGAATCAATATATGAATTGTTTCATTATTCGTTATTTCCGGGTCTTTTCCTTGCATTCATTTGCAAAAAGAAAAAAAGAGAAGTTTTTGGAAAAGCACCCGCATTATGGTGCATTCTTCTTTCTTTCCTTGGTCTTTCGTTCCGTCATATTCCTAATAACTTATCCAATTACAACGTATTAACCGCTAATGCACCTTTCTTTTATCAAATCTCAGGGACATGGTCTAATCATGAGGGTAGTATTTTATCATGGTGTCGGATCCCAAGTTTTTATGGATTTTTTCTTTGTTACGGGGGTCGACCCCAAAGCAATAATGTCTCAAAACGAGGAGGCCTTCGAGAAACTTTTTTTTATTCCTTTGTCTCGAACTTCGTGAAGAACTCTATCCTATCTCTCCCTCGTTACGAACAAAAAAGTGGGGCTGCGCCCCAGTTGTACACTTCCTTCGTTCTACGAACCCTTGTTGATTCTGAACTTCATTCGCGAAGGAACCGGGCTTTTGACGGGCCAGCCCTTTTTTATGCGCCGCTTTATCCTGAAAGGAAAATTTGCTTTGCTTCTCTGGGCGCTAGGCGCTCCCTTGGTTCGCGAGAAGGAAAAAGGACTCATCCTTTGTTGCATCTGGCACGAGATGATAAAGAGAGAGCTTTGTCTATCGATGAACAGCGGATTGACGGAGCTCTTGGCATTGCTTTGTTTTTCTCTCCTTTCCTATCAGCTAGTTCCGATCCTTTTCTTCGAAATTTCTTCGTTTGTACCGAACCGCTTGCAGAATCAAATCCTGTTCCACAAGATCCTATATCAGCTATACATCCTCCTTGCATTTATGGCGGAGACGTCGCCAGTGCTATGGGCTTTGGCTTATGTAGATCACAAATTCTTTTTGGGGCACTCCACTCGCCGCCAATGCGGAAGGATGCCGCTGAAAAGAATGGAAGGCTGCTTCGCTCTGCTGGATGCGTCGGATCCCGTATAACAAGCGAGCTTTTTACCCTTAAATTAAAGCATTTGGGCGCAAAATGCTATCCTGTTCTATTGTTGCGTAGCAATAGAAGCCTGCTCATGCTGCTTCGGCGGCGCTTTTGCGCCTTCTCTTCGCTCCGGGCGGGAGCGCTAGTGGACACGGGGGGGGAGCAGGCGAAGCGTGTCGTTCGTAATGGAAAGAAAGATACCACTACTTCGCCTCTTTGTTGGACCGCCGGCGCGAACACAGTGGTCTCTGACCAAGAACAGGAACCAATTCGAATTTGGATCTTGACATGTCGGTGGTTTTTTACTGTGGGCATCTTGCCAGGAAGTTGGTGGGCTCATCATGAATTAGGTCGGGGTGGCTGGTGGTTTCGGGATCCCGTAGAAAATGCTTCTTTTATACCTCGGGTATTAGCCACTGCTTGTATTCATTCAGTAATTCTACCCCTTCTTCATTCTTTTTCCTTGTTTCTTAATATTGTTACTCTTCCATGCTGTGTCTCAGGAACCTTTTCAATACGGTCCGGATTGCTAGCTCCCGTTCATAGTTTTGCTACAGATGATACACGAGGAATCTTTTTATGGCGGTTCTTCCTTCTAATGACCGGCGTATCTATGATTCTTTTCTCCCAAATGAAGCAGCAGGCATCGGTCCGTAGAACCTAAAAAAAGGAGATGGTTGTGGCGCGAAGTACTCTTGTGCACCTACGTCACTCGGCTCGCGCGCAACCCCGCCCCGTTATGTAAGAATTGAGCTTATTGCTGGGCTGGTTATTCAGAGCCAGCAATTGGCTGCCGGATTTCGTCCCGTAACTAGAAGAAGATCGCTTCGGGGGTCACTGTGGCGTGGCTGAATGTAGAGCAGTCCGCCCCTACAGCGTTTGATCAGTAGATTATTTATAACTGCGGAAGATGGTTAAGGTAGCTTGCTTCCAATTCTGTCTGATCGTACTAGGCCATTAAGGTCTCACCACTTACTATGTTATTGTATCCCCAGTAAAATCCCATGCATTGAGATAGAAGGAAGTGTGAAAGTATATTCATTGGCGGGAAGCCCCGAAACTGGTGTTTGCGTAGAGAACCTCTTTTGAGGGACGGGAATATTTATTCCAAGAAGAAGTGTTAAGGAGGTTGGCAGAACCTCTAATCTAAGGCCCCTACAAAAAAAGAGATCACCAGAGGTGGATTTCCCCTTATATTACATTACAAAGAAAGCAGTACAAGCTATTAGTTATAAATTATATAGAATTTACAGCTTTTCCAGCTATACGGAAAAGAACGAAGTAACTAGACCAAAAGAAGGTCTTATTAGAGTTAAAATCGAGGTGGAAGATAAAAGCTCGACTTTCTTTATACGCCCATTCAATACCTTTTCACACCATTCCACAACACTGTCTGTTTCCTTTGCAACTTAAATAAGGGAGCCTACCAAGACCAAGGTAGGTTGTTTGGGAGCTTTCCCTCGTTGAAAAAGAGAGTTAAGAATATCTCATTCATCAGTAGGTTCTGTCTAGACGGTCTCAGCCTACTAGTATTATAAATTCATTAGAAAAGGGCGCTGACATCGCAACTCTACTTTTCCAAGTGGAGTTGCGGGAAAGAATAGGGAAAAAGGAAGAATTGGCCCAGCTCATTACCCCACTAATCCTGGAGGAGCTGGAAAAAATTAGGGGGCGATATGAGTATCGCGAAGAGAAGCTACCCTCGCCCCTGGGGGTAGTCGAAGCTCTCATAAGGGATATGGCAAGCCCCGGGGCCCAAGACGCCAACCAACCCGGTGCTCCTCGTTCCGAATAAAAAACAGTAAAAAAGTGGCTAACCCGCGCAAGCAACAACGCACTAGAATTTCTCATCTAATTAATATTTGTTTGAATAATGGAGAATAATAATGCGAATATAAGGAAGGAGGAGGTCCTGATTTCGGGGCGGAGCCGTATGACGCGAGAGTGTCACGTACGGTTCCTTTGAGAAGGCTCAGAAAGACCACCTATCAGGCCCGGCGAGCGGTCCACGGAGCTGCATCCCTACTCACCCGGTCCATGCACATTGCTCTTTCCAGGAGGTTGGCCGCCTATCCTGGATCTTCCAATTATCCCGGGCTCGATCTGGTTTAGTATCAAGGTGATTCTGTTTCTTTTTCTATATATATGGGTCCGTGCAGCATTTCCACGATATCGTTATGATCAATTAATGGGACTTGGACGGAAAGTGTTCTTGCCTTTATCATTAGCGCGGGTAGTTCCCGTTTCTGGTGTTTCAGTCACCTTTCAATGGCTCCCTTAATTATGCGCGGGGAATTTCCCTCTTTGAGTAATGGGAAGCGGGCTAGTCCCCGAAAATGCCCCCTTACTTTCCTTGAAGTTGGGGTTCAAAATATTCTGCCAAACCCGATGTTTTTAGAGAAAAGGTGTAGTCTTTTTGGACGGGGGTTTCGTTTCGTCAAGAAGAACGAGGCCCTCCTCATTAGTATTCTCAAAAATATGCTAATGAGGAGGGGGAAGGAGAAGTGGGCATGTAGGTCTCCTTCACTTGACTATTTAGGTTAGTTTATCCCACTACGAACGAAAGACCAATGACACACCGGTCTATATTTTTCATCATCTCAGTGTGAATTTCCCTAAAAATGATGTCTATAGGCTGCCCTTTCGGATTTTGAAGTAAATTAACCAATCCAATCAATGTTCATAAGTCGACCTATGCTTTCCATACTTACCCTGAAACAGCCACTTAGCTCTAGCTTCGGCCGAGCCTTCGTCATATGCTTAGTCAAAACCACTCTTGCTACGAAGCTACTTTTTTTTTAGGGAGTCCCTTTTTCGGGATAGGCAGGATATCTTGGTTTGGGAAAACTGGTTAAAAAGACGAATGCTCCTCCATCTGTGGTTATTGCTTTGGGATCCTATAAGCTACTCACTATTCTAGTTAGCCTGGGCAGTCACAATATCCCCCGGGGGGATGACCTTTCAAATAGGTTACGTCCCATACCATCCATCTGTGCTAAGAAAGGTTATATGTATAAGGGCTAAGTTTTATCCGTCTCAACAGCTAGTGTTTATAGGAGCTCTGGTTCATCCGTATGCCTCAGCTAAGGTTGAGTCATAGGCAAGTGCAACTTAACTAGATTCAGTGCCAGTTTTTGTGGGGCGAGTTTATGATTCGGATCCATACCCGGTGGATCGAGTTTACCGAGTCCAAGCACAAATAGCTGAGATAGCTGTGGGAATAAGCGCCTAGAAGAGAGCTTTCACTGGCTTTTTCTTACTATGAGGATGGATGTAGATATAAGTCGTCTCTTGGCCAGGGCATTAGCAGAGCAGCTTCCACTCCTCCCTTCGATAAGCTTCCCTTTTTGGGCACTGGACCTAGTTACCGCTCCATGGGAACATCTATAGATTCCGCTATCGGGAAAGTCAGGCATGGAATCACGCTAAGGTAAGGTTTATATCTAATCCATCTAGAATAGGATCTACTCTATCTATTTTATTTTCCACTTCTGCCTGGCTGACTGAATAAAGAAATGGAACCATAGCTAAGACTGATCGATGAGCCTTCTCTCTCCTTGATCTGTCTAGTTCTATTTTGTTTGACTAATCCGAATCTGTGGACTGAGTGAGTAGCTAACTCAAATAGAATATTTTAGGATATAGGAGTAGGGCTATTCTTCGCACCGAAAAAATCTTTTGTGAATCTCGTTATCTCCACGGGCGCTGGGTTAAGGGCAGAATCAGACCTTGGGGAACCGGTACGAAAGGGAGCTAGCTAAGGCAGCATAGTAGGCCTTTTAGAATTAGATCCGTTTAATTTGGCTCTAGACTACGATTCGATAGAGAACGATTTGGCACATCTTCGATTTCCTGGTATGAAAGTAGTTAGGCTTGGTTTTCTTTTTGTTCAAGATATTCGGCATAAGCCGTCTTTGCTTTTGCTCTTATCGATGTGATCCTTGTCTTTAGCTTGGCACCAGGGCGGCTTGCTTACCTACCTTATGACTTTCGGACTTTCTTCTTTTCTGTTAGCACGCATCCAGTGACCGATGAATCTGTTGTCGGAATAAGCGTAAGCGCAGCAAGAGAATTCACAGCTTTTGTTCCTAAAATCCCGACTTGAAACTGGGTTGGCTTTCAAAGATAGAGACTATCACTGGATTGCTTGCTCAGTTCCTCAATCCAATTTCCCATTTGACTTCCTGACATTTTAAAGAGCTTGAATAAAAGAAAGGCCTGCTTACCCGCTTCAACTTCAAAGAGGATTTCTCACGGGATTGGTGTAACTGTCTTTACTGACTGTCTTCTCTTCTGGTAGCGTATCGGTTTCCTAAAAGCAGCTACTTAATAGCCTTTAAATAGGTAGGGCTCTTGTAGCTATTAGGTTTCCTGTCTTATACTATAGCATCTGGTAGCTAAGAGGAAGTCCATCTAGTAAGCAGTTAGCTGAGAGTCTTAGGACGAAAGGTACATTTCGGCTTATATAGGGGATACGGTTTTGAATCCACTTATGGGAAATGATACGTCCAAGGTTAAGAGGTCTTAGCTGCTTATCCGGTTTTAGCGGAAGAGGAGCTCTTTTCAATAACCGCTGCTACCGAATCCCTTGTTATCGGTAGGGCTACTAATTAGGAATTCCAGGCACAAATAGAAAATCTAACCACCCAATTTGATGAAAATAATATCTTTAAAGAAAGTTCAAACATCATACAAATCTTAATAGGCGATAATAGAGAATGCGCAAAAGATTATTTATTTCATCATAAACTAGATAAGGAAATTTATGATAAATACATTTATCCATTAGGTAAATATACGATAGAGGCAATCATTATTTATGTTTTAGGCCTCTTGTTCTATAGTATAAATGAGTCATCAATTGTAAGGGTGGCAACATTGATAGATAAGCTGGATTCTGCTGTTCGTACGCAAGCTGATATAATAGCCAATAGAAAGGAAATGATTATTAATAAGCAAGAGAGATATAAAATAGGTACATTATTATATCAATTTATGTTGGAAAGAGGTTTAATTGACGTCGATTTAATGAAAACAGATGAATTGATCAAAAATAAGAAAAGTTATCGTCCTAAAACTAATTTATTCGTTATCTGTAATTTTGAATTAAAACATCTTCCATTAAAACTCAATATTCCAATGGTATGTAGGCCTGTAAATTGGAAACTCAAAGATAAACAGATGACAAGGGGGCCTATTATGTTATCGGATATGTGTGGAGGTTACTTAAGTGAGCCAACTTCTGATTTATATAATAGGTTTAAGCTCATTTCTAGCCATAATCTTAATAATTTCAATATTGAATTAAATGATAATAAGATCAATTCAATGTGCTTTATATTAAACGGTCTTCAGAAACAAGGATTTAAGATTAATAAAAGAATGTTGGAGTTCATTAAAAGAAATAGAAATACATTAGAAAGAGAGAGGGTACTTATGCCAAGAAAACTAGCATACGTTAATATGAAAAATGCTTATGATCATCTGAGGCTGGCTTATTTCAATAATGATGAAATAAAGAAAGTCACTTCCCTAGGATCTCTCTTTCAACAATTATCTAATGAGATGCAAGTAGCTATGTTTGAAGAATCAATCATTAGTTTAGCCTCTGCATACGAGGATTATGTCTTTTATCTCCCTGCCTTTATGGATTTTAGGGGTAGAATCTATCGATCAGGAATCTTTCATTTTCATGAGCGGGATTTAGCAAGAAGTCTCATAGTATTTGAGAAAGGGAATCAAGATGAGAACCTACTCTTGGATAAGGATATACTTGAAGTATCAGCTGCCTTTAAATATAAAAAATTCAATAACTACGAGAAAGCGCTTGAATGGGTTAAGTCAAAGAAGAGTTTGATCTATTCTTCCGATGAGTCTTTAATAAGCTTTGTGAAAGGTGCCAGTGATCCTTTTCAGTTCATTTCAAAGGCCCTGTGTGCGTCTAACGATAGAATGGAAGAATATAAGGAAGAAGCCATATCTCAAGATGCATCCTCAAGTGCTTATCAGATCATGAGTTATTTGTTGCTAAACACGGATATGGCAGTGAAAACGAATCTTCTTCCTCACCCCGATGGTCAAATACAAGACGTATACATGCACATGCTCAATGAGCTTAAGGACTATTTATATATTCATTTCGAGGATGACTCAAAAATGCTAATTATAGAATCAATGCTTTCTAGAAAACTAGTGAAAAAACTCTTCATGCCCTTGATATATGGAAAGACTGTTATCACCATGATAAATGATCTTAGGGAAACATATAAACTATTGCTAAGTGATAAAGATTGCCATAAACTAGCTAAACTATGCAAGAGCTTTTGGTCACAAAAATATCCTGATATTGATAATTTAATGAAGTTGATTACAATCATTAGCTGGTTTTGTTCAGAGATGGGGAAACCAGTAATATATAATATACCATTTTTCACAACAAAGCAGGACTACATGTGTTTTACAAAAGAAACTATAGCTGTTTATGAAAAGTTAACCAAAAAGAGAAGGAGGGTCACAATTCAGGTGCCAACAACGATCAGGGATAAGCGAAAGACACAAGCGGCTGCATGTGCTAACTTTATTCACCAGAAAGATGCATATATAGCAATGAAAGTCAGTGAATCATTATTAAGAAAAGAAGCACCAATATATACAGTACATGATAATTTTATAACCACCCTACCATACGTAAGATTGGTTCCTGATATATATTCCGGAGTCTTTCAACATATGGGTCATCCGCTTTTCATAATCAATTCATTTATTCATATCAATCTGTTAAATACATTTCACAATGACATAGATAGAACAATAGCCATTCAATCTAATCAATTGACAGAAATATTGATTTCCCTTTGTCCCGGCACGAAGAGGAAGAAGAGATGGGAGGAGAAAGTGTCTGAGTTAGTGGAATTCTATAGTGATTATGTTCAGGGTGTGTGTGGTTCCTCACAGGAAGAAAGGTGGAATGATTTCATGAGTCTTATGGAGAATCGATCTACTAATTTCAGTTTACAATTCTAATTTCAAATGGGTGAGCCGGAACATATATCTTTTATCTTCTTTTTTCATTTACCATGTCTCCCGAACAATCTCAGTACATATGGCGTAAGACGAATTCAAACTGCTAACCTAATACTTCACATCTAAGACACTATCCGGGCTGATCCAATTAAGTCTACCATCCCCACTTAGAAACAGTTTTCCATTTAAAGGTCTGAGGACTCTACCCCCACGCGTTCCTGCGCGAATCTGGGCAGTCAATCCCCATACAGGAGCAATATCAGAAATCGAAAATTGCTTTTTGAGCAACCTGATTTCACTCCTGCAGTGGAAGCACAACAGTGCAATATTTAATACCCGAAACCACTTGCATTCCATCCTATTTTCATAAAATATACCCAAAACTAAACTATCTATTTTTTCTAAATAGATATCAAGAAATAAGAAGTAGAGTTCATTGAACCCTCGTGTAGGATCTTTTTTAATTGCTTTTTGAAAGACAATAGGCTCCATGAGAGCATCACTCGGGTTAACGAAGATAGAGATCAAGAAATGAGATATCTCAACAAGAGCCCTGTACTCCAGCAGTTTCTCCATTTCTGCTTTTAAAATCTCAATGTTTATGGGAGTGACTCCTGCATGAAAACTGATAACCTGGAATGAATGGAAACGGATATCGCTGATTTTCATTTTTTGTACTATTTCTCCTAATTTCTGGATTCGAGTGCGATTTGGGAGAAAGGCTATATCATTGGAAATGCCATTCCTCAATCGAAATATAAGATAGGATAATGAAATTCGTAATAATGGGACCATCTCGATTGGTATGATTAATTCAGGAATCACATTGTCTTCTATATGAGAAGACTCTTTTGCATCCCGACTTTGAATCTCAACTTCTTCGTTGACTACTCCTTTAGCCCGACAGTGAGAAAGGAGATCTAAAAACGTTTCCACGTCGATTTCCCTTAGTGATGAATACTTATATGTATTCGTGGAAAACTCGTGTCGTATTATAACGAGAAACAGATCCAATTTGTTCATATCCTCCATTTGAACAATGTTTTTCATACCTCTACCCAAACCAATGATATTACAGCCGCTTGAAACATGATTCCCTCCAATAAAATGAGTGATTGTTTGCATTGTGCTTAACAGTTAGGCGATTTAGCCTACGTTGATAAGACGAAGAAGACGATAAAATAGGTTTCCCTCTACTGAGATACATCAATCACCCCTTAGAACAACCACATTTTTTGGCTCTTCTTTACTTACGGTATTTTTTTATTCATTTTTGTTCATTTTCCGGTATGTCTTTTATTTTGTTATTTGTTGTTTATTCATCTGGTTTTGGTTTCTTTAGTTTATTTTTATTGACCTTATTTTTCTTTGCTTCTTGCTTAGTCTTGTATAGAGTGGGTGTATGAGTCTGTATATTCTTCTTATCTGTCTCATCTGTCTCATCTGTCTTTGTATTCTCTGTTTTCTCTAATAGAAATTTCAGAATGGTGTTACTGTCTTCTGCTCCTATGTCTATGATTGATTTTGGTATTGTGTCTATCCATACATTCTTTTCATCATATACATTATCTCTTTTATTACTTTGTGGTAGTGCTAATCGAACAGCCACATCCTTGCTTAAAATCTTCATCTTTTTGTAATCTATTCTGAAGTTAGCTTTAATGGTTTTCTCCTCTGAATAAGAAGGATCTATCAATACCTTTTCATACCATTTGTCTGTGACTAAATCTTTTCCAATTCCCTTGTGTT